GATTAGTTACAAACGCTTTTTGACAAGCATTTGCCGCGGGAGGTCGTGTGAACCAAAACCCTATTAATAGATAGGAACACATTCCAACCAATTCCCAAAAAATATAAATTTGTATCAAATTTGAACTAGTAACTAATCCCAACATAGAAGTAGTAAAAAAACTCATATAAGCAAAAAATCTCAAGTATCCTTGATCGTGAGCCATATAATTATCACTATAAATAAGAACCATAATTCCAACAGTAGTGATTAACATTGACATAATAGAAGTAAGTGGATCAATCAAGTAGCCAAATTCTAAAGAAAAATCATTATCGAGGGTCCAAGACCATACATATTGATAGATAGAACTGCTATTTATTTGCTGAATAGCCAGATTAGTTGAAAAAATCATGACTATACTTAACAATAAAATACTTGGAAAAGCCCACATACGACGAATGTTTTTTGTTGCTGTCGGAAAAAGAAGAAGCCCCGCTCCTATTAACATAGGAACTGGAAGTGGAACGAAAGGTAAAATCCACGCATATTGATATGTCTGTTCCATAAAAAAAGTTTTTTAATTCTTAATTAATTGTTCCCGATTCACCGGACCTTACCTCTTTTGTTTTCAAAGGAGTCAATAAAAAATGAAGATATGCACTAACTTAACCTAACTTAAATCGAATTTTTGAATTTTTATTTCTTTTTACTTATTCTTTTTCTTTCTGAATTTCTGCTAAATACTTCAAATATTCAAATCAAGAAGTTACAATTGGTCAAATCATATGAAAGAAAGAGATTAATTACTAGTCTCCGAATTTGAAAATTCAAGTCGAATTGGGCATATTTTTCCCGAGTTTGACAAGTTACTAAAGTTACTAAAAATATTCTTCTTTTTTTTCTATTTTTAGTAATATTTATGCGATTTTCCCATATCGTTCACCCATCCTATCTATTCCTATTCTATTCTTTTAGATTTTTAGAAAAAAATATTATCTAGAAAAGAAATACATAAAAAGAAATACATAGTGAATTAGAAAAGCGCAGGTTTTTTTGAACAATAGATGTCTTTCACATCCAGCTATACCAATGAGTAATCATTTAATTTTTATTTAAATGGCAGTTCCAAAAAAACGTACTTCTGTATCAAAAAAGCGTATTCGTAAAAATTGTTGGAAGAGGAAGGGGTATGGGGCAGCGTTAAAAGCGTTTTCCTTAGGGAAATCTCTTTCTACCGGGAATTCAAAAAGTTTTTTTGTGCGACAAACAAATAAACTAAGTAATAAAACATAACACGTTGAAATAATCTAAATCGGCCTGACTCAAAAATTGACTCATTTCAAACATCAAATTCCCGAATTCCATTTCCTATTGATTAACTCAAGAGGGAATGGAATTTGTCCCGCCCTTAGTCCTTAGTCTAAGAATATGGGGCAGACAGATTTTTCTGTTTACCTTATGTTTATTCAAAAAAAGTAGTTTTTTTGTTGACAAAAAAACACAAGATACTCCAATTTTTAGTCTATTTTCTACTTTCCAAGGTGGGGGGGTATGATTTTCCCCATCAACCAACCTATTTGTATTTGTAATATAAGGTTTTCTTTTTTGTGCAACTTTCTTACTTTTGGATTTTCTATAAATTCTTATATAGACCCCATATATTTTTATTTCTCGCCATCAATGCACGCAAAAACACTTGGTGAAAATATTCTGGATAAATATGTATCAATTTTGAATGATCTAAAATAGGTTCTTTTTTTTGTTCATTGATAAAACGGATTTTTTGGTTTCACTTTTTGAAATCAAATAAACCAAAAACAGTTAATTAAAAAAATGTTTTTTTTTTTTGGGGGGGGGTTCTATCCCTTAATTCATAGTAGAACTATCTAGTTTTACAAGAGTTCAGGTCGAGAAGAGTAGAAGAGTATAAAATACACAATAAAACATAAAACTAAGACCCTAAACTAAAATAACGAACCTTCAAATACTTATTTGAACAAATTTTTATTCATCAATTTGAATCTTTCCTAAAAAATATTGCACCCAATTGAATTCTTAAATCTAGACGATTACCTATTCATAGGCTATTATGAGGTCAACAGGCCGCTATGGTGAAATTGGTAGACACGCTGCTCTTAGGAAGCAGTGCTAGAGCATCTCGGTTCGAGTCCGAGTGGCGGCATGTCATCTCCTAAAAAAGAAAATTGATCCTATAATGAATTCAATAATGAATTCAATTGCCGATTTAGATTTTATAATTAAGGAACTCTTTATGATATTTTCAACTTTAGAGCATATATTAACTCATATTTCTTTTTCGATCGTTTCAATTATAATTGCAATTCATTTGATAACCTTTTTAGTCGATGAAATCGTAAAAAAACTATATGATTCGTCCAAAAAGGGCATGATAATTACTTTTTTCTGTATAACAGGATTATTAATTACTCGTTGGATTTATTCGGGACATTTTCCACTAAGTGATTTATATGAATCATTAATCTTTCTTTCATGGAGT